CTTTGATCAGTAGATTATTTAGAACTTCGGAAGATGGTCAAGGTAGCTTGCTTCCAAGCCACTGCACTAGATGCGCATGTAGTCGTAGTAGTCGGCCCAGAATGCCTCTGTTCTATAAAAAAATACTACTTTGAATGAATGGGGAATTACGTTCGTTCTTTGATCTGCAGAATAAGGCCTACGAGCTCTCTGTTTTATGGCAGAGATCTCTCCACACCAAGGAACCGAATCACAATGGATCGAAGCCCTCCTTTGATTTCCACTTAGTTAAATTCTATCTCTTTCTTACGAAATTGTGGTCGACCCCGACTAGATGACCTGGGCCTGAAGAAGGACAGGCCTTGTGACTTATCTAGTCAGACATGAAGTAGAATCGACTGGAGACGTGATTCTTCTTCCGAGCCACTTATAGAGTACAGAAAATCTCCTCTAATGTTGTAGTTGTTTCGCCTTCCACTCTTTTTTTTTGAAGTACTTGGCTGAAAGTGAAAGACCTCGCTCTTTGCTGGGTGGGTGGTCCTCGTACTTAACCATGGCATCGCCAACATGAGTCTGTGTTCGGTGGTTGATAAGCTGCTAGTTGGTCTTTAGTTTAGGGCTTGTTATTTCCTTTCACTTTTCCCAACGAGGTGGAGGGCCATCGCAGAAAGTCACCTATCCCCGTAGTTCCGAAGACAGGAATTGGGGAGTACGGGGTGGCACCCTTGGACCCCAAAAGAAAGGCTTTGACCTACTGGCTATTGGAAAGTCTCTGTTTACCGCGAAGTGAATAAAGTTGGTAGGATAAGAAAAGAAAGGCCAACGACGGTTGCAGATTTTCTGTCCATACCCCTTTTTTTATGTTATTAGTAAAGCGCCGCAACTGCTCTTTCTACCACCTTATTGGACTTCGGGGACTTTACGGCGGAGTACTCGGAGGGACAAGGCGTCTCGCAGTCCTTCATGACGCCAGAGTTTGATCAACTCCAAAGTGTAATCAAACTCTGGCTCACCTGGAAAGGCATTCTTATTGGCCCAGGATAGAAGCAGATGTCCAACGGTGATGGGTTGTGTGTGCTCTATGCAGCACGTCGAAGCCGTCCAAGAGTAAGTTGGGGCTTTATCAGCCCAATACCTTCCTGGCTATGGGAAAAGCATAACCATAGATTTCGTAGGACGATTGCTCTATTTCTTAAAAAAGGGGGGGGAATAACTACGTTTTTGTCGTAGTCGACTTTTCGGATTCAGTAAGATGGCCATTTTGTACTAGGTCGATGCGCTGGCCAAATTCTGCTAAAAAAATGTAGTGGTCTACTGCTGTCTTTATAAAAAATATGCTGCAATCTTCAATCATCGTTCATCGAGCGCTTTCGCTTTCTCTCATCTGCCTTCTATGTATGCCTTTGTGGTCGTTAACGGGAGCAAATGAAGAGGAGCACAGCACCCCCGCACCCCTATTTCTGAAAGGCTAATCAAAGTAAAAGCGGCCAGCTTATTTGGTTGGAATGGGTCACCAATAGAACCGTCGGTTCAAATGTTGAGAATCTAACATCGGGACCACCTTTAGGCTTACCTGGTCTGGGTAAACAAACCTGCCGTTCATTCAACACTGCTACAACCGGAGCACGCATTCGTCGACCGGCAGAAGATGCTGGCCTGAAGAGTCAGGCTGATCCGTAACATCAACTGCAGAAGAATGAGGTTCGAGTTGATGAACAGGAGAAGGCCGCAATACATCTCCATCACCGCCCGGGGATGATTAATTAGGTAAAGGAAAATATGAGGCGACCCCATTAAAGAGAACATTCAAGGATACATCGACTCTCTTGGATTTCACGTCATAGCATCTATACCCGGACTGAGCATATCCAAGAAAGACACAAGTGGTTGCCTTGGGGACTATTTTTCTCTTAACTGCGCAGGAATATGAACAAAACACGTGCATCCAAAGACTCGCGCCTATGGGTGCTGCCCCAGTAAGAAGTTCCTGAGGTGCCGCTGCAGCTTCTTCCCTCTCTCATCCTCCTAAAAAAGGGAGAGAGATGTCCCGTCCCTTCTTTATGCACATCCATATACATAGCCAGACACAAAGGTGTACAATCCGGTCAAAATCTGCAGTTCTTGTTGTTCATTCACTGTAGGTTCTCTTATTTGCTCTAGTAGCTGGCAAAGGGCAACCGAGAGGGGAGAACGAATGGCTCCGGAATCGACTGGTTCTGAGCGGACTCGTGGAGCTGCTGCTTGGATTATCGTAGAATAAGAGGAGCCGTCTTAGGAAATGACTTAACTTAAAAAAAAGACAGATGCCGCCGCTGCGAGACGAGGGAGTAACTTGTCTGGTCTTGCGGTGCACTCACTCCCGTTACGAGAATGAAATGAGGCCCCAGCTCGACTCGAGACCAAGACTCCTTACAACTCGCACCAATAGCGGCACTGAGCGGCCGGAGATTGATTGAACAGCCCCTATCCCCCTGCCTACCTACTCGTGCTCCTAGCTCGATCGGAGGTCAAGAGTGTGGTCTGGCGGAAAAACAGAAGTCGTCCATATCAAGTGATACGTGAATTGCTCAGTAGTGCTTCGCCACTACCGTAGCTGGCGGAAATAGCTTAATGGTAGAGCATAGCCTTGCCAAGGCTGAGGTTGAGGGTTCAAGTCCCTCCTTCCGCTCCTGGCTTCGTCGTTTAGTGGTAACGAGTGGAGTGCATAAGCCCCTTTAGAGATAGGGGCTCTGCCCTAGAGCACCTTGTATAGGGTTCCAAACCTATCCCCCTAATAAGTGGAAAGGGGCAAGCCAAAACCTACTCCTAACAAGTTGCTGGCTTTTCAGCCGTTGCGCGTTAGCGCGCTTCGGTTTTTCAGCAGGTTTCTTCAAATATCCCAACAATACAATAAAGTAGGGGTTATACCTAGTTGTAGCTAGCTAGCGCGCTAGCTTTTTCCCTGACTAGTAAAGGGGCTGCTAGTTGTAGCGCGCAGTGTACTAGTGAATAGGAAAAGCGGATTGAGATTACTAATGACGGATGGAGGTTGAGGATAGAACATGTTCGGTGCCTCGCCCTTGTCTCCTTCGCCGGAAACTGCAAATGATGGGAATCCTATCGAAAAAGAAGAGGTATAGGCATCGCCTCTCGATCCAATCCGTCTTCCCAGGCCTCCCCAACACACTCTTGATACGAAATAAACCTCCTGCCATAGAGAAGAGATCTAAAGTCTGGGTCCCCTCGATCACCCTTCTCTTGAACCTGAACTGGTCGAGAGAGATGAAACCGCACCACATTTTATAACCTTCGAACCGAAACCCCCAACTAGAGATGGAATTCCAGAACCTAAACAACTCAGTTGAGAGCTCCGTGACCGGTTCAAGGGAGGGTCCACCAAGTTTTGATAGGCCATAGGGATGGGCTCATTCGACTAATCAGTGATCCCTGGGCCTACCTAACAAAGAGATGTCCCTGAAATAGGGGATTGGTTGATCGGAAAGCTCAGGCAGGAGTAGGACATTCCATACAAATCTTTCTGATCCGCTAGCTGGTGTTCCTCTCAAATCCCATTTTTTCATCGACAGGTAGGGTTAATTCTAAGGTTCCTTATTCTGGTTGTAAAGCGGAAGAAGAGGGGGCATGGCCCCACCAGCAGCCCGCGTTTTCGACCCGAAAGGAATTGAAAATGAAACAAGAATCTGTATTCACTATCTATGGAGTGGAGTGACTATCCTTAATCTCCTCTTCTCCTCTTCCCCCCCTTTTTTATGCCTTTTTTTTCCTTTCTCGCCGGCAGGAGAATCCATTTCTTTTATTGTATTGTTTATTATGATTGATCTCTAGTTCAAGGGAAGGGCACTCTTCCTAATCCGAGTTTGAGATGGAATAATACCCAGACGTAGAGTCCCGTCGGCCAGGAAGGTCTTTTTTCTATTGATTTTTGACTCCCTTCTGGCCTGACCTTTCATTTGAATAAATAAGGGTTCTGGTTCTTCTCTTTTCTTTCCCCACGAGGGAAAGCCCTTTCCAGGTGGAGTAGTGCATCTCTGTCTTGAAAGCCCACCCTACAGATAGGAGTTCCTATCTCTACTGCCTATCCAACCCGAAGACTCAACTTCGTGGTGGAGTCCTTCGAGTAGGATCCGATCCCATCCCAGCAGTCAAACTCCTTCCTGACCCGGCTCACCTGCCTCTGAAGCTGGAATGCCTTTTTAGAGGAGGCTACCCGGGGAATCGAAAAGCTTGAAGTGGGATGTGGAATGTGATTGGTGATGTATGGTGGTTATGAAATCGGTTCGGGATCATCTCGCATCTAGATCTGTATCTGCTATCTGCATCTAGCTCTGCTGTTGAGGCGGGAGGGAAGAAGAGATGGGCTTTCTTTCATTGAAAAATCAATGCCTCTCTATGACCGACACTCGTTTTAGGCGGCGTCTTGAACTCCAGGACCGCACTCTAAATGTCGGCCTCAAGTTCCTCGGCTAGGCAACTATTCATCCTTCTTCTCTTCCTTCTCGCCCTTATTCCATAACTTTTTTTTTGCCTTCGGCTATTACCGGCTGGCAACGCTTGGCCCAAGATGGAATTTGTTTTAAAACAAGGGTGGCGTTCATTTCCACTAGTTCTTGAAAGCTATCAATCCCCGCTTCTCCCATCTTTCTTATCCCTCTCGCATCGGTTCTGCATCAGATGATGAGCCCATGCGAAAACTTTCTCTTTTATTGGCGCCCGATAGGTAGGCTATTAGATTGAGTCGAAAGCCTACTAACGCATAAAGGTTCCGATTCGAGCGAGAGCCCGAACGGGGGAGGCGAGAACATCTTGATCGAAAGCTCTACTGTTCTGAATAGTGAGAAAGACTTTTCAAAATTCGATCAAACCGATCGAGAATCTCATCATCTGTTAGGTGGGCCAACCGACCGACCGAGTTGGGCTGGGCGTCCATGTCACAGAACCTTTCTCTAGCCAAGAATCCCATTATTGATCGAATCGGGGCGGATCCAATTCATCGGCAAATGAAAAATCTACCGTTTTTTTAA